AGTTCCATTTCGGGTGGTACCGACAATTACAGTGACAGTTACATTTATAGTTTCATTTGTACTGAAAATGTAACCGGTAGTGAAAGTGGGGGTTCTGGTATAAGAACTAGTAAAAATGGCAGTGATTTCAATATAAGAAGAAGATCTAATGATTTCGGTAGAAAAAAAAAATACAGACATTTATGGATTCAATGCGAAAATTGTTATGGATTAAATTATAAAAAATTTTTTAGGTCAAAAATGAATATTTGTGAACAGTGTGGATATCATTTGAAAATGAGCAGTTCAGATAGAATCGAACTTTCGATTGATCCGGGGACTTGGGATCCTATGGATGAAGATATGGTCTCTATGGACCCCATTGAATTTCATTCAGAGGGGAAACCCTATAGAGATCGTATCGATTCTTATCAAAGAAAGACAGGTTTAACTGAAGCTGTTCAAACAGGCATAGGTCAACTAAATGGTATTCCCATAGCAATTGGAGTTATGGATTTTAAGTTCATGGGAGGTAGTATGGGATCTGTAGTAGGCGAGAAAATCACCCGTTTGATCGAGTATGCTACTAATCGATCTCTACCTGTCATTATTGTGTGTGCTTCTGGAGGAGCGCGCATGCAAGAAGGAAGTTTGAGTTTGATGCAAATGGCTAAAATATCTTCCGCTTCACATAATTATCAATCAAATAAAAAATTATTCTATGTATCAATCCTTACATCTCCTACAACCGGTGGAGTAACAGCCAGTTTTGGTATGTTGGGAGATGTCATTGTTGCTGAACCTAATGCCTACATTGCATTTGCGGGCAAAAGAGTAATTGAACAAACATTGAATAAGACAGTACCCGATGGTTCACAAGCGGCTGAGTATTTATTCCATAAAGGCTTATTTGACCCAATTGTACCACGTAATCCTTTAAAAGGTGTTCTGAGTGAGTTATTTCAGCTCCACGGTTTCTTTCCCTTGAATCAAAATTCAAAAAATTAATAAAGTATAGTACTAAATTCAGTTATTTGTAGCAAACAAGTATTTAGTTCATCGTAATCAAAAAAAAACTAAAAAGAATGGTGTTTTCTTTGATGACATAAGTTCTACTTGTAATAAGAGTTAGAAGTTTCGGGTAATTACTTTTTCGTTTTTCCTCCAGATCTATTTTTTTATCCTACCTCTATTCATGATTAGTAATCACGAACCTTCTATCAACAGGATAAAAAAGTGAATTTCTCCCTCCGAGGAATTAGAATTAGGGAAAATTAAAAAAAAAATTATCTGGCCTTCTTACGTATTAATATAGACAATAAAAAAAAATATCGAAATCAAAATAAAAAAGAAATAAATAGAAAATAGAGAATAGAAGTTATTTCTATATCTATCGATAACCCCCATTTTTTACTATGAATCCCCGTTTGTTGGATGGATCGAATTAGTTAGAGTCGCAAACTCCTAATAAAATCTTTTATTTTCATAATAAACTCCTTATTAGATTAGAAAGATAGAAAGAAATAAGGATGGGAAAAGAATAATAAAATTTATTAATAAAGCGAATTATCATACATATTCGTGTAGAAAGATGAATAGGTACACTTATTTTATTTAGTTCTACATTCCTTGCACTTATTAACTACTTATTAACTACTTATAAATATTCATTTCTAAATATTCATTTCTAAATATTAATATTTTTTATTAAATTAAATAAATTATTAATAAATAATTAGAATATAATTATTATATAATATAAATATAATTATTAAATAATATTTTTATATATAATAAATAATATTATAAATATAATAAAATAATATTATAAATATAATACAGTTTATGATATATACTTAGGATAGATATACTTATCATATCATAAGATATCTTTTTCTTTCTAATAGATAGAAATATTAAATCGAGGCACCCATTCTATGACAGATCTCAACTTACCCTCTATTTTTGTGCCTTTAGTGGGCCTAGTATTTCCGGCAATTGCAATGGCTTCTTTATCTCTTCATGTCCAAAAAAATAAGATTGTCTAGATCCGATGGGACCAAATCTCATCAATTTATTTCAACACTGGATCATAATACAGATATTTATTTAGTGTAATATGGTACGATATGTGACTCTTTACGAACACAAATGAAAGAACTATTATGCATTTATGCGGATACATGATATCCGCATAAATGCATGTATATGCAGGTATAGCTGGTTAAATTAAAAATGGATCGGCGAATATTTTATTTAAATGGAAAGTCAATGTATCTAACAAATTACTTCTAACGGTTTACGTCAGAATAGTGCTAGTTAATGAAAGTTACTTCGGGATCAAGAAAGTAAAATTCATTTGGGTTATTCTCTCAATTCCAATCGAATGCAACTGGATCTAGTAGAGTATGAATTGGCGATCAGAACATATATGGATAGAACTTATAATGGGGTCTCGAAAAACAAGTAATTTTTTCTGGGCCTGTATCCTTTTTTTAGGTTCACTAGGATTCTTAGTGGTTGGAACTTCCAGTTATCTTGGTAGGAATCTGATATCCGTATTTCCATCTCAGCAAATTCTTTTTTTTCCACAAGGGATCGTGATGTCTTTCTATGGGATCGCAGGTCTATTCATTAGCTCCTATTTGTGGTGCACAATTTCATGGAATGTAGGTAGTGGTTATGACAGATTCGATAGAAAAGAAGGAATAGTGTGTATTTTTCGTTGGGGATTTCCTGGAATAAATCGTCGCATCTTCCTTCGCTTACTTATGAGAGATATACAATCAATCAGAATGGAGGTTAAAGAGGGTCTTTATCCTCGTCGTGTCCTTTATATGGAAATCAGAGGCCAAGGAGCCATTCCCTTGACTCGTACTGATGAGTATTTTACTCCACGAGAAATTGAACAAAAAGCTGCCGAATTGGCCTATTTCTTGCGCGTACCAATTGAAGTATTTTGAAATGAACTGAAGAAAAAATTGAAAAAAACTTGCTAATTTCCTTTTTAATACAACCGTCGACTCTATCTGATATTTCTCTGAAGTACGAGTTCTATAAAAAGGTATTGAACCCATGGATCTATTTCCTATTTTTGTGTAATAATTTAGATCTCGGATCTAGAAGGAAAGGAATATAGAAATAGAATAAGGGTCCTTTTAGGATAAAAATGAAAAAAAAAAAAAGAAAGCCTGGGTCTCCCTCCCATATATTTCATCCATAATATTTTTGCCCTGGTGGGTCTCTCTCTCATTTAATAAATGTCTGGAACCTTGGGTTACTAATTGGTGGAATACCGGGAAATCCGAAACTTTTTTGAATGATATTCAAGAGAAAAACGTTCTAGAAAGATTCATAGAATTGGAAGAACTATTCCTCTTGGATGAAATGATAAAGGAGTACCCGGAGACGCATATACAAAAACTTCGTATAGGAATACACAAGGAAACGATACAATTGGTCAAAACACACAATGAATATCATCTCCATATCATTTTGGATTTCTCGACAAATATAATTTGTTTCGCTATTCTAAGTGGTTATTTTATTCTGGGTAATGAAGAACTTGTCATTCTTAATTCTTGGATTCAGGAATTCCTCTATAACTTAAGTGACACAATAAAAGCTTTTTTGATTCTTTTAGTTACTGATTTATGGATCGGATTTCATTCGACCCATGGTTGGGAACTAATGATTGGTTCGGTCTACAACGATTTTGGATTGGTTCATAACGATCAAATTATATCTAGTCTTGTTTCCACTTTTCCAGTTATTCTAGATACAATTGTGAAATATTGGATCTTCTATTATTTAAATCGTGTATCTCCTTCACTTGTAGTTATTTATCATTCAATGAATGAATGAAGAACTCATTTGATCTCCTGATATCAATCAAATCAGAATCTTTCTTCGTATATAAAGAAAGCATTTTCAATCTTACTTAATTCTTTATACTTCTAGCTCTTCAAGGTATTCGTCCTATATTCCAGTACAATTATCCCAGTACAATGACAGACTCGTGTATAGGGAACTATACTAGCTACCTATCTAATTTATTGTAGAAATTCCGGGATCAATGATTGGACATGCAAAATAGAAATACTTTTTCTTGGGTAAAGGAACAGATGACTCAATCGATTTCTGTATCGATCATGATATATGTAATAACTCGGGCATCTATTTCAAATGCATATCCCATTTTTGCGCAGCAGGGTTATGAAAACCCACGAGAAGCAACTGGACGAATTGTATGTGCCAATTGCCATTTAGCTAATAAGCCCGTGGATATTGAAGTTCCGCAAGCCGTGCTTCCTGATACTGTATTTGAAGCAGTTGTTCGAATCCCTTATGATATGCAACTGAAACAAGTTCTTGCTAATGGTAAAAAGGGGGCTTTGAATGTAGGGGCTGTTCTTATTTTACCCGAGGGATTCGAGTTAGCCCCCCCCGATCGTATTTCTCCCGAGGTGAGAGAAAAGATGGGAAATCTGTCTTTTCAGAGTTATCGTCCCAATAAAAGAAATATTCTTGTGATAGGTCCTGTTCCCGGTCAGAAATATAGTGAAATCGCCTTTCCCATTCTTTCCCCCGACCCTGCTACGAGGAAAGACGTTCACTTCTTAAAATATCCCATATATGTAGGTGGGAACAGAGGAAGGGGTCAGATTTATCCTGATGGGAGCAAGAGTAACAATACAGTCTATAATGCTACATCAGCAGGTATAGTAAGCAGAATAGTACGTAAAGAAAAAGGAGGATATGAAATAACCATAGTTGATGCATCGGATGGACATCAAGTGGTTGATATTGTACCTCCAGGACCAGAACTTCTTGTTTCAGAGGGTGAATCCATCAAGCTCGATCAACCATTAACAAGCAATCCCAATGTAGGAGGGTTTGGTCAGGGAGATGCAGAAATAGTGCTTCAAGATCCATTACGTGTCCAAGGCCTTTTGTTCTTCTTGGCATCTGTTATTTTGGCACAAGTTTTTTTGGTTCTTAAAAAGAAACAGTTTGAAAAG